AATCAATTGGCAAGAGGTCAACGATTACGTGAGTTACTCAAACAATCCCAATCAGCCCCTCTCACGGTGGAAGAACAGATAGTCACTATTTATACTGGAGCGAATGGGTATCTTGATCCGTTAGAAATTGGACAGGTAAAGAAATTTCTCGTTCAGTTACGTACCTACTTAAAAACAAATAAACCTCAGTTCCAAGAAATCATATCTTCTACCAAGACATTTACCGAGGAAGCGGAAGCCCTTTTGAAGGAAGCTATTCCGGAACAGATAGAACTGTTTCTACTTCAGGAACAAAAATAAAGAAATTGATCACTCTTAGTGCAAGACGAATCATTGAGAAATGATTCCGATTCGAATCATTCAAAATATGTTTCTTGGCATAGCAATCTACAAAAATAGATGGAAATAAATTGCGTCCAATAGGATTTGAACCTATACCAAAGGTTTAGAAGACCTCTGTCCTATCCGTTAGACAATGGACGCTTTTCATTCCTATTTTTTTTTTTCACATTCTTACTTTCCTGTCTCCTTTCGGATAAAAGAATCGGATTGTATGTGAAAGAAAGATTTTAGGGACATATCCGAATCAATGATGCATGTATCATAATAATTAATATGAAGCGGGTAGCGGGAATCGAACCCGCATCGTTAGCTTGGAAGGCTAGGGGTTATAGTAGACGTCGATTTATCATTTTAAACGTCTCTAATTCAAAACCGAACATGAAATTTTTGTTTCATTCGGCTCCTTTATGGAAGATCGATAGATTCCCAGATCTAAGACGTAAACGAAACTAAAAAAAAAAAAGAAAACATTTACCGTGTATGGGAAAAGGGAGTCAATCTGAATTCAAAGAAAAAACATTTGGCCCATAACATCTATGTCAGCCCTTTCCGTCTGAATGCATCCAAAACGACTTGCTTTCTAGATGATCCCTTTAGAAAGAGGGAATTATCACAAATCTTTCTAATTACTTCGTTCCTTATTTCTACTTGGGAGAATCCTGAAGAGAAGAATTTCATTTCCACCGAGCTGAAACAAAACAATATGTCGATGGCTCTAGTAAACCAAAGTCATCGTTTAATAGCTATTTGGCTTCAATCTCCCCCTTTACAAAAAAAAAAAAATTGGAAGATCTAGTTACGATTCGAAATAGACTTTTGTATCTTCATCCATGGATCCTTTACTTATACTCATTCAGCTGGAAGGGTTGATCCAACTTAAAAAAAAAAAAAAAATTATGCTTCGCAATTCCATAATCCAATTTTGTTATTCAATTTCGAATTGACTTGACTTTTGGATACAAATCACGATAATGTATATTTTTCCTCAAATGTAGCATTGAGAGGTAAGGGATTAAACCCCTTTAAGAAATAAAGTTTTTGATCAGAATAGGAATCAAACCGAAGGACCCCTTATCTATTTCACTTGTTAATAGAACGAATCACGCTTTTACCACTAAACTATACCCGCTACAATATGATTATTGTATACGAATGGACTGTTTGTCGAACAAGGGAGTGAAACGGAATCAAGATAGGATCAGAATCATGAAAATGAGAGTGTTGACATGTTGTGTTCTGACGGGGAGACTTGATGAAATAGCAGAAGAAGGTTCGTTTAAATAACAAGTTATATCTTTTATCGGGGAGTCATTACTGAGAGTACCGGACCAAAAGAGTCATTGAAGTCGGAACATAAAAATGAGTTGTACAAGAATCCAGAGCTCCATTTTTCTCTACTCCCTTTCCTATTCATTCAACTGCCAAATCTTATGAATTCGGGTCGATTGGATCGAGTAAAAAATCATAGTATTCGTTTGGTTTGTGAACTCAAGTGTTCAAACAAAGTTTGTCCTTTGAAGAAATATATGAGTTCTATTATACTCGAAAAAGTATGTTTTTTATTGCAGTAAGTAAATCGATCAAAAGAAAAACAACGAATAGTAAGAAATGGCACCCCTATCATAGGAATGGAAATAGCCTTGTTGCTGTTTCAATAACAAGTATTTTTGCTTTCAAATCAAATAAATCATTTGATCTATGATTCATTGGAACAAGGAATGGCCTGGCTAGGTACTGGCCAGGCCGGGGGAATAAAAAAAAAACTTTTCGGATGAAATCAAAGAGGTACTCTTTCTATTGGAGATATCTGTTTCGTTATCTTTATCTAAATGGAAGTGGTGATTGATAAAACTCGTCTATATCTATAGAATAAAGAAAGATAAGGAAAGACTTTTATCAATCTTTACTTCACGCGTCACATATGAATTATCCTTTTTGAATTGGAATTGGGAGAGATGGCTGAGTGGACTAAAGCGTCGGATTGCTAATCCGTTGTACGAATTATTTGTACCGAGGGTTCGAATCCCCCTCTCTCCGTTCCTTCTGATCACTTGAGATTTCCCGTTCGAATTCGAAAAACTCTCGAACCCCTTTTTCTCATAGTTAAATGTATGGAATAGAGAAAGAAAATCTTAAGAAAATTCAGAAATCAAGCAAAGAAAAACCTCTGATTTTTTTATTCATCACGTCCAGGATTACGCCCTGGATCATTAGATAGGAACCCGAAGATGAAGAGAGAAACAAAGAATATCACTACTGTGTAAACGAAGAGTTTGAGAGTAAGCATTACACAATCTCCAAGATCATTTGGGGGGGAAATAGGGGAATAGATTCTCCATTTTTGTACCACACATTCCGTTTTGACACCAAGAAAAGAAATGAAGCGGTTTCTAGAAAACAAAAAAAGGAATTTGCAGGAATTCATTTGTAATAAGATTCTGATTGTTTCATTAACAAAGTTATCTCTCATACCCACAATTAGGTATTGTGGGAACCCTACATAGGGTCTTTGACCCACAGAAGGTCAGAATGAAGAAATGAGGTGATTCCGATTCATCGCGGCTATCCAAAAGAATTTCCATGTTTGAGTCGAGGGTTCATTATCTGATCTTATCAATTGTTAGAATAGCTTTTTTTTTTATCGAATAAATCATGAATGTTTCTAAGACAGTATTAAAGATCTCATCGAAAACTTACAGCAGCTTGCCAAACAAGGGCTAAGAGAAAAAAGAGCACAGGTATGACTGGCATAACATCTACGATTGGATTGAAAAAAGCGTAAGCTTCGGGCAATTTGGCGAAGAAAAAGCTACTCGAATGAAGGGCAGAATTAAGACAGATCAAACTAAAGATATTAAGCATAACAAACATTTTGTTCTTGGAGATAATTTCATTATTATTGGGTTATTGATATAAGGGGAAAAATGAAGAAAGTAAGGGAAGGTAGGCTGCAAAATCTTTCTTTTTCTTTGAACTCCCCCAATCAAAAATCCTTCAATTACCAAATGAGAATAGAAGGAATCATACCTTACATACAATATCTTAATTGAATTATATGTAATGATCAATGAATTCATTTTGATTCTACATCTAGATGTGTAGAATCCTAGCAAGAACCTATTCCATAGATATAGATATTGGGGCTGGAATTGACGAACAACCAATACCAATATTATTAGTGTTTATTTGTGTGGAATAGAAATTTAAATGGGGCGTGGCCAAGCGGTAAGGCAACGGGTTTTGGTCCCGTTACTCGGAGGTTCGAATCCTTCCGTCCCAGACCAGACCGATTCTATCAGAACAAAAATGGTTCTTTTTAACAATCTTCTGTTTAAGAGTGTAATGTTGGATACAATGTGATCCAATCTTTCTTTTTCTAATGATTCTTCTTCTATAGAATTTTCCCTTTCCATTTTGTTTCTCACAAACGGATCGAGTATCAATGAGACGTGGATGGAAATAAATATCTTTTTTGATATAGGTAGGATGGGAACAAAGATCAAAGTGAAATTCAAAAAAAAAAAAATTGGGTGGTCCATTCAGCGTATACTCGCTCCCCGCTCATATTCATATTGAAGGTTAGTTAGTCATTTGGAGAAACTTTATGCCCCATATCTATGATATTGATATTTTGATTCTCACATGATGCATTCTGAATCGAAATTCGAAAGAAAAGAGAGGTTTCTATCTTCCCTAAAGTAAATAAATATAGGGTAGTCAAAATGACTAATTCTATGTGTGTGGATCCTGAATTCTAAACAGGAGGGAGTTCTTGGTATTAATTCCATTGCTGGGATTAAAGTTCCTGAGTGGGACAAAATCCAAATAGTAACGAAGAATGGATAGGGACCAATTTGGCTTTGTACTTATACAAGATAGGATAGCATCCCATAAGAAGAGAAGATCTTTTTAATTGACTTTGGGTATGATTCATGATCCCCATAGAATTCGTGTAGATATGAGTTAATCCGCGGTATCCATTTCAAGACCCTTGTCATTCGGATCTTATTAACAAACAAGAAAATTCAATATGGAACAGATTATTTTCTTTGGACCTAATTTCTTTTATTTTTTTTTTTAATGTGTTTCATTCATCTAATAAAATATGAGGTTAAATTAGATTCTTGCTGAGACTCCCCCAGATAACTATCCATCCGTATATGAAAATAAAGTATGGACTACTTAATATACATATACCGATTGAGCCAATGACTATTCATGATTCCATATTGAATCAATTCCATACCGGTCCCAAATTAGAGGAATGTTATGGTAAAACTTCGTTTGAAACGATGTGGTAGAAAGCAACGTGCGACTTGAAGGACATTATCGGCTGTGGATTCTTGCACCCACCATTTTATATATCAATGAAGATGCTCTTGGCTCGACATAGTTTTTGTTCTATTCCACTAGGACCCCAATTTGGGGATTGTAATAAAATCAATAGTACATGATGGAGCTCGAGCATAAAGAATTGATTCATTTAGCAGAGGGAAGGATCTAGGGTTAATGCCAATCAATAAGTTGGAACAACTTCGTAAGTATATCTTCGGTATAGAAATCGAAAGGATCAAGTTCGAACAAGTAAAAAAAAAAAAAGTAAAACGAATTTGTCGGAATTGGTAAAACTATTTCGATCAAAAGTGTATCACAGGGGAATCCATCATTTCTATAGAACGAAATAAAAAAAGGCATGTTGCTGCCATTTTGAAACAAAAACAATTAAGGATCACCGAAGTAGTGTCTAAACCCAATGATTCAAAGCAAAGATAAAATAAGGGATGCCGGAACAAGGAAAGACCATTTTCAATTGTCTCAACAACTAGAATGGGGAAGAAAAAAATGGATTCTAGGCGAGACAAACAAAAGAGGTTAGAGACGGCTCAATAAATGTCTAAGGATTTCCCTTCGAGCTCTTTGAGAATTACCCAACTTGAGTTATGAATACGAATGAGATTTTTTTTTTTCAGGAAGGAAGAACAAAAAAAAAAACGACTCAAATCGTAGTCTAATTGATGATTTTGTGGATCCATTTGCCACTATAATACATAAATTCGAATCATTCTTTTTCGAGCCGTACGAGGAGAAAACCTCTTATACGTTTCTAGGGGGGGTTGTTCATTTATGTCTATCCCAATGAGTCATCTATCGAATCGTTGCAATTGATATTCGATCCCGAAGAGAGGGAAGAGATCTTCGTAAAGTGGGTTTTTACGATCCGATAAAGAACCAAACTTATTCAAATGTTCCTGCTATTCTATATTTCCTTGAAAAGGGCGCTCAACCTACAGGAACCGTTCATGATATTTCAAAGAAGGCGGAGGTGTTTAAGGAACTTCGAATTAATCAAATGAAATAAAAAAAAAAGGGGGGGGGGTACCCAGTATCTAGCTTTGTCTAATTGCTTCTCCGCCATTCCTTTTTTTGCTCTATTCATTGTTGCTCCCACATGATCCCATATCATAGAACAATAAAAAATATCTTCTATTGATATGAGACAGATAGAAAAAAAAAATGGAGTGAGTAGATGAAATAACTGGGTAATGATGGGATTACCACCAATCGCATGGTTTTCGTTGGGACTCCACCAACAAACAAAGGGTCAATCTTGCTTATTGTACCTCTATTGAAGAAACCCGAGGTTTTTTCCTACTTTTTCCTTATTTATTCCACTTTAATTTCTTATCTATGTATATGTAGTGCCACTCCAACACAAGTCCTTATTTTCTTTATTGTTATTGAATTGAATTTGTTTTCTCAATATTCAATTCATATTGACAATGGTGTATCGAACAAATATAATTCGATCGTGGATAAATAGATCTATTTATCTACATCCCATAAGTTTGTTTCTTTATTTCACTCAAATGATGGGTTCGTCAGATTCGCTGTGACACAAGAAGTATCTTAGTTAATATAATGAAAAAAAAATAGGGTATGGGCAGTCTATCCATTTTTACATCTTTTTAGATTTTCTCTCTATTTATCCCAGAATCTGTTGCATTTTAATCCGATCCTCTGTTCATTTTTATGTTTACAATTGATCATCAAATCTTTCTTTTGGATTTGTTGCTAGTTTAATGTTTTGACGGGATCGGGCAATCCAATCTCTTTATTATATATATATATTTCTATTTATTTTCTTATTATTCCGATTGTATCTACACACCGTATTATATTTATACGGGTTGCTAACTCAACGGTAGAGTACTCGGCTTTTAAGTGCGGCTATGCTCTTTTACACATTTGGATGAAGCAACGGATTCGTCCATACTATTGGTAGAGTTTGTAAGACCACGACTGATCCTGAAAGGGAATGAATGGAAAAAACAGCATGTCGTATCAATGGAGAACTCTTAGAATACTTCATCCTTACCGGATCGGTACAAAATCTTGTTTTGATTCTTGGAACGGAGTCAAATCAATTCACAGTTGGGTCGAGTGAATAAATGGATAGAGCCTTATGGCTCCAATTATAGGGAAATAAAAAGCAACGAGCTTCTGTTTGTTCTTAATTCGAATGATTACCCGATCTAATTAGACGTTAAAAATATATTAGTGCCCAATGTGGGAAAGGGTTCTCTTGTGAGTGGATCATCGATTCTTTTTTTTTTTCATGAATCCTAACTATTCTCTATTATGTAGTGGAGACGAATGTGTAGAAGAAACGGTATACTGATAAAATGAATTATTCCAAAGTCAAAAGAGTGATCGGGTTGCAAAAATAAAGGATTTCGAACCATCTCTTGTAACTATAACGAACACAAACAAATTGGATGGAAAAAGATAGGATCCGTTGATTGTCTTTCTTGTGTCCAGGGTATCTATTTTTTTTCTTAACTATATACCATACCTTGTTCTGACCGTATCGCACTATGTATTATTTGATAGCTCAAGAAATACCCCATTTGGTTTAAGTGTAATTTCAAATGGAGGAATTACAAGGATATTTAGAAATAGATGGATTTCGGCAACAATACTTCCTATATCCGTTTCTATTTCAAGAATATATCTACGCACTTGCTCATGATCATGCTTTAAATGGGTCGGTTCTTTATGAACCCATGGAAAATTTAGGTCATGACACTAAATCCAGTTCACAAATTGTGAAACGTTTAATTACTCGAATGCATCAACGGAATCATTTGATTATTTCGG